GGGTCTTGAAATTATATAATCATAATGGAAACAGCAACCCTAGTCGCCATCTTTATATCTGGTTTACTTGTAAGTTTTACTGGGTACGCCTTATATACCGCTTTTGGGCAACCTTCTCAACAACTAAGAGATCCATTCGAGGAACACGGGGACTAGTTGAAGTAATGAGCCCCCCAATGCTGGGGGGCTCATTACTTCAATTGAGATAATGAAAAATCATTTCATCCTTTTTTAGTTGGAACTTTAGGTGGTTCTCGAAAAAAGATAGCGAAAAAAATGATCCCTAGAGTTGAGACTAAAAGGAATGTATAAACCAATGCTTCCATAGATTCGATCGCGGTTTACAATTATAGCTTCCCTACCTGTTTGTTTTTTCTTTTTTTTTTATTCTTTTGGGGAATCGTCTCGAAAGAGCAAGAGTTCAAAAGCGGTGATTCAAATTCACTCCGGTACTCTATGTAAAATTCCCTTAAAAAAAATAGAGGCGAAAGATAGCAAAACGGTCTTGTATCAGACTGACTGCCTTTTTGTAGTTGGATCCCCAATCTTTTGGAATGCTCCAAACTCTACTTGAGCATCCAAATCTGGGTCAATACCAGCAAAAACATCTCTGAACAAGGTTCTAGCACCATGCCAAATGTGTCCAAAGAAAAAAAGCAAAGCAAACGAAGCATGTCCAAAAGTAAACCAACCCCTTGGACTGCTACGAAAAACACCATCGGATTTCAAAGTCGCACGATCTAATTCAAAAATTTCACCCAATTGAGCGCGTCTAGCATATTTTTTCACAGTAGTGGGATCACTATAACTGACTCCATCGAGTTCGCCACCATAGAACTCAACGGTTACACCCACTTGTTCAACACTATACTTTGATTCTGCCCTTCTAAAAGGAACATCAGCTCTAACAATTCCGTCGCCATCTACTAAAACGACCGGAAATGTTTCAAAAAAAGTAGGCATACGACGTACAAAAAGCTCGCGTCCTTCTTTATCTCTAAAGATAGGGTGTCCTAACCATCCAACCGCTATTCCATCTCCGTTATCCATTGAGCCTGCCCTGAATAATCCTCCTTTTGCCGGGTTATTGCCGATATAATCATAAAAAGCCAATTTTTCAGGAATTTTAGACCAGGCTTCTGATAAACTTTGATTTTCTGCTAGCCCGGCGCTAACTCTTCGATAGATCTCTTGTTGGAAGTAACCCTGATCCCATTGATAACGGGTAGGACCAAATAATTCGATGGGGGTAGTTGCTGAACCATACCACATAGTTCCAGCAACAACAAAAGCTGCAAAAAAAACAGCCGCGATACTACTGGAGAGTACGGTTTCGATATTTCCCATGCGCAATCCTTTGTATAGACGTTGTGGCGGTCGAACACTAAGATGGAATAGACCTGCTAATATGCCCAATGTACCTGCTGCAATATGATGAGAAGCTATTCCCCCCGGAACAAAAGGATCAAAACCTTCCACGCCCCACGACGGGTTTACAGGTTGTACCCTTCCCGTCAATCCATAAGGATCAGATACCCATATTCCAGGACCATACAAACCTGTTACATGAAATGCACCAAAACCAAAACAAGCCACTCCGGAGAGAAATAAATGAATTCCAAAGATCTTGGGTAAATCCAAAGAAGGTTTTCCTGTACGTTCATCACAAAAGATTTCGAGATCCCAATAGACCCAATGCCAGATAGCCGCCAAAAAGCATAAGCCAGAAAATACAATATGTGCCCCAGCTACACCTTCGTAACTCCAAATCCCCGGATTTGTTACAGTCCCTCCTGTGATACTCCAACCTCCCCACGAATTGGTTATTCCTAAACGAGTCATGAACGGTATAACGAACATACCCTGTCTCCACATTGGATCAAGAACAGGGTCAGAAGGATCAAAAACTGCTAATTCATACAGAGCCATTGAGCCCGCCCAACCAGCAACCAGAGCTGTATGCATTATATGAACGGAAAGCAACCGGCCGGGATCATTCAATACAACGGTATGAACACGATACCAAGGCAAACCCATGGAAAATACCCCTTATCAAAGAAAAATATACACTACGTGACTTTATTGCATTGGAAAAGACTATAATACTATGACTATCCGCTTGTTCAGTGGATTATTTCCTAACATCCTAACAAGGGTTAAATATTTATTCTATTCTGTTTCTGTTCGTAGGAAGAACGAGAAGCAAATTTATTCTATACTCGATTAGTACCAATATGCAACGGGGATTGATACAATTCTTTATTCCTTTATTGGTTTTGTGTTTCTTTCTGAATTTTTAGAATCTAGATAAAATAAAAATATGATAAAGCCAATATTGTAAAGACAATAAAACCATATTGTTACGTTTCCACATCAAAGTGAAATAAAGTATTTAGTTCTTTTTTCTTTCAATTCATGCCTATTGGTGTTCCAAAAGTACCCTTCCGGGTTCCCGGAGATGCAGATGCATCTTGGGTTGACGTATAGTGCGACTTGGCAGATATATTGGGTCATATGGGATTTCCCCGTTCTCTCCCCCAATCGGGATATCCTCTGTTTCACCCAAGAAAGAAAAATTGAATCATCCAAAAATTGGAGCGTGAAATGCAATTAGATGCATTGTTGGGGGAATTCATAGTACTATGTATCAATTAGAATTATTTATGGTTAGTTGGACTAAAAAAATGAAGTATCCAGGCTCCGTTTAGAAAAACCCAATTGGTAATATATTTACTACATGTATCCTAAATGATTCCTCTTTGGTATTTCTAAATCTAAAGTCATAACAAAAAGAAACGGTAATGAGAAGATTTGTCCTATATGTGCAAATCAAAATTGGGCGTATCTTTACCCGGAGTAGAGCAGAAACCTAAAAAGATGAAAGAGGCCCATTCAGGAACAAGAAAACACCATCGTGATTTGGATTGAATCTCGATGAAACAATACATCAATGAGAAGTTAATTCGATAAGTTTCTTGACTTTTTTCTATTCTAAGTAAGAAATAAAATAAGTCAAAATTCGTCGTTATTGAAAAATCTAAGAAAAAGTCCTTCCAGTAGAAGTTAGAAAAAATCTGCTATGAAAAAGAATAGGAAAAAGGAAAGAGGACTGGAATCTATACATTGATTCTTTTTTTTTTTTCGCAATTTTTTTGAACCGTATGCATCAAAAAGTGCATGTACGGTTCCTAAGGGATGCAATTGTACCTTACTCAACCGACTTTATCAAGAAAGATTACTTTTTTTAGGCCAAGAAGTTGATAGCGAGATCGCGAATCAACTTGTTGGTCTTATGGTATATTTCAGTCTTGAGGATGCTACCAAAGATTTCTATTTGTTTATAAACTCTCCTGGTGGGGGGGTAATATCTGGATTAGCTATTTATGATACTATGCAGTTTGTGCGACCAGAGGTCCATACAATATGCATGGGATTGGGTGCGTCAATGGGATCTTTTCTCCTGGCTGCAGGAGCAATTACCAAACGTCTAGCATTCCCTCACGCTTGGCGCCAATGGGGTTTTTTATTTGAGAGAAAAAAGAAAACTATGTCTTCGCCATATGAATTATATATTAAGTAATAATAGCATGGCACTCCGAATTCGATATGCAAAACTTTTGTATTGCTTTTTTTTTCAAAAGATTCGATTATGTATCGAGAGAGTAGTATGAACTAAAAGGTATTTCCGATTTTCTCTTATCTATCGGGAAACCAATTCAGCGTTACAAACCTTTTTGTTTTCACACCGAGTACCTCTTTTTTTTACATATGTTATAAAAAAGATTGATTGAATTAAAAAGAAACTTTGGGATTGCTGAATCAAAGACAAAAAAATCCATTTTAAAATAGAAAGCAGCGGAGCCACCATAGTATTTTTTAACATCTCCGAAAAGAAGGGTGGCATTTTGATCATTTATCCTTCTGAGACTGATAGATTCTATTTTTATCTGTCTTGAATGGAAAATAAAGGTCAATTTGATTGTGGAGCCGTATGCAATGCACAAAAGATGATGCCCGTACGGTTGTTCAATTCTATCTTTTTTCCTATTATTCTTTATCTTTCTTTTCTGTTCGTTTCATCACAGCGAACGGAGGACCCTTCTATCATCAGGGTAATGATCCATCAACCTGCTAGTTCGTTTTATGAGGCGCAAACGGGAGAATTTATCCTGGAAGCGGAAGAACTGCTGAGACTACGTGAAATCCTCACAAGGGTTTATGCACAAAGAACGGGCAAACCATTATGGGTTGTATCTGAAGACATGGAAAGAGACGTTTTTATGTCAGCAACAGAAGCCCAAGCTTATGGAATTGTTGATCTTGTAGCAGTTCAATGAAAAAAATGGATTTTGTGCAAATCCGTGATAAGATTTTATCTCCGAGTTTATTTCTAAATAAATCACATCTGGTTAGGATCAATCTAAACCAGCCTATTATGTATATGATTCAACATGCCAACAATTAAACAACTTATTAGAAATACAAGACAGCCACTTCCAAATGTCACGAAATCCCCCGCTCTTCGGGGCTGTCCTCAGCGCCGAGGAACATGTACTAGGGTGTATGTGCGACTCGTTTGGATCATGAGCTGACGCAAGAAAACCGCTTTCCAGTATGAATGATCAGTACCAGTAAATAGGATCGAACGGAAGAAGGAACTCCATTCCTTCACTATCTAAAAATAAACAAATTGATCTCTGTCTAAAGTTTATGGTTTCCGTTGGTGCAAATCCAATCCCCTGAATTTCAAACGAGGACTCCTTTGGTAACAAATGATTATCTATTAAGCGGATCAAATCTTATTGAAATTCAAAAAAACATAAAAATGAAGTTTTTGGTCGGTCAAGAACGGACTACGAGGGTCAGCTACCACAGCTAACTTTCATAATTAAATACCGTTACTGTATAGGCGGGTCTGGTTGTGAAAGACCTGTTACTGGATGATTCATGGGTAGAGCCAAAGAGTGTGGTGTGAACTATACAAGTTACCAATAACATTG